AACTATCTCCAACATGCGTGGACCTGGAATGACTATGCATAGATCACCCCTATTTGTTTGGTCCGTTCTAGTGACAGCATTCCTACTTTTATTATCACTTCCGGTACTGGCAGGGGCAATTACCATGTTATTAACTGATCGAAACTTTAATACAACCTTTTTTGATCCTGCTGGAGGGGGAGACCCAATATTATACCAGCATCTCTTTCGGTTCTTCGGTTTTAAATGGCCCTTTTCAGATTCAAATCTGAATACGCATTGCGCTATATGCTGGGACTGTCTGCTTAATGGTACTCCTACTATGTTCATAAGTGGTTTTCTACCCCGATCTAGTAAAAATGGGGTATCTAAGACACAATCAGCAGGTAACCAACGACATAAAAGCAGTCTAGTAGGAACCTCAGAGACTACACGCGCAACAACTTATCCTAAATCCTTCTGTGAGTGGCTAGCTGGAATTATCGATGGTGATGGAAGTATTAAAGTTAGTAAAAAAGGATATACTTATCTTGAAATTACTATGGGACTTGAAGATCTACCACTACTACGATATATCCAACATATGCTTGGTGGAAGTATTAAAATGCGAGCAAGTGCTAAAGCTTATCGTTATCGACTACATAATCACCTTGGTATGATTAAACTAATGAATTGTATAAATGGTCATATTCGACATTCAGCACGACTACTTCAACTACATCGTGTCTGTCAAGTACTGGAAATCCCCGTAATTCTACCTATTCCACTAGATGCTCAATCAAATTGGTTTGCAGGATTCTTTGATGCTGATGGTACTATTAGTATAGCTATGAAGCATGGACTACCTCCACTAAGTATTCGAGTAACTAATAAACTTCTACAAGATGTAGAGTCTTATAAGGTAGTATTTGGGGGAAGTCTCTACTTTGATAGTAGTCAAAATGGTTACTATCAATGGTCTATACAAAGTCGAAAAGATGTTATCATGATGCTAGATTACTTTAAATCAAATACTTTCCGAAGTCATAAATCACGACGATTCTTCCTTATTGAGGAATATTACAGTCTTTACGATCTCAAAGCATTTAAACCTGACAGTATTCACCATAAAGCATGGCTAGCTTTCCTAGACAAATGGAATAAGTTGATGATATAGTCCACCTTTCTTCTATTCATCCGCTTATATTAGTAGAAGAGAGAAGCACCCTGAAGTTTACATCCTCATTCTGCCTGGATCCGGTATCATAAGTCATATCGTTTCTACTTTTTCGGGAAAACCGGTTTTCGGGTATCTAGGCATGGTTTATGCCATGATCAGTATAGGCGTCCTTGGATTTCTTGTTTGGGCTCATCATATGTTTACTGTGGGCTTAGACGTTGATACCCGTGCCTACTTCACCGCAGCTACCATGATCATAGCAGTCCCCACTGGAATCAAAATCTTTAGTTGGATCGCTACCATGTGGGGGGGTTCGATACAATACAAAACACCCATGTTATTTGCTGTAGGGTTCATCTTTTTGTTCACCATAGGAGGACTCACGGGAATAGTTCTGGCAAATTCTGGGCTAGACATTGCTCTACATGATACTTATTATGTGGTTGCACATTTCCATTATGTACTTTCTATGGGAGCCGTTTTTGCTTTATTTGCAGGATTTCACTATTGGGTAGGTAAAATATTTGGTCGGACATACCCTGAAACTTTAGGTCAAATCCATTTTTGGATCACTTTTTTCGGGGTTAATCTGACCTTCTTTCCTATGCATTTCTTAGGGCTTTCGGGTATGCCACGTCGCATTCCAGATTATCCAGATGCTTACGCTGGATGGAATGCCCTTAGCAGTTTTGGCTCTTATATATCCGTAGTTGGGATTTGTCGTTTCTTCGTGGTCGTAACAATCACTTCAAGCAGTGGAAAGAACAAAAGATGTGCTCCAAGTCCTTGGGCTGTTGAACAGAATCCAACCACACCGGAATGGATGGTACAAAGTCCTCCAGCTTTTCATACTTTTGGAGAACTTCCAGCTATCAAAGAGACGAAAAGCTATGTGAAGTAAAAGAAGAAAAGGTCGCCGATTGCTACTAAGAACCTAACAGAACTTTTCAAAATGTGGATATTTCCCATCGACCTAAGGTAGCTCTCCTTTCTTCTTTTCATAATAATAAGGTAAGCATCCAGCTCTCGATCCAGAGCTACTGCTTCAACAATCAACTGAGCTCAGGAAGTCAGGTTAAGACGTCGACTTATACAGGGGAGATGAAAAAGAATTCCTGTCTTTAGAAGTCAATCCCACTAAACTACACTTGTACGCTTGACATGAAAAGTAGAGGCAAGCGGAGTCAAAGGCCGAGCCTCCACTAGCAAAGGGGGACAGCCATGCCAATCCAAGCAGAGCAAAAGTGCGCCCACTCTACCTTTCTTTCTTTATCTTAGACTTCGTTCTTCAAGGAGACCCATGTGCATTTCCTCTCTTCTGTGCTCTTGAACTCTTGATTCCCTTGTGCCTTTAGTTTAAGTATAGGTCGTCGATTCAATCTATCTTGATGGGATTTTTCCTTCTGTTGAGTAGTATAGAAGGGATTTTTCGAGTAGGTAGCGACAAGACTAGTAGTATCGACAAGAGGCTACATCAATAGCTGAAACTTTTTTTCGGGTCGGGTAGGGTAGGCTTGGAGTCAGAAGTCCTATTTTTTTCCCAATCTGTCACTTGCTCGTCCCTCTCTCATGAAAATGATCTCTCCTCTCTCGGCGGCTTTGACTCATGTCTATAGCCAGTTGCTAAGACGATTCCCATTCAAGCATTCTCATTCAACGATCTATCAATGCTGCCCTTATTCTTTCTTTTTATTTTTTGAATTCCTTTCTTTCTACTAGTTCTTACATAAGCAATTTGCAGGAAGTAAATGAATCCTTCCGAACAACTATAAATAGCTTTAGCATCTTTTTTTTGAGTTGAAAAGGTCTTTATAGAGCTAAGGGGAAGGTTTGGAACCCTAGTAGCAGAATGGAATCAGTTTACCGGGCTGACTTCCATGCCAACACGAGTAGTTTAACTCATCACTACCTCGTAAGGGCGTTGATAATTTTTTTTGCTTTTATTGCTATAAACTTTTGAAAAAGTCTTCAAATAGCCTTTGCATAGTTTACGAATTCTGCTTAGTAGGGACCTAAACACAGGAATTGTTTTTATCAGAGTCAGACCACGCCTTATGACGAAAGGGGGAGAAAGGGCGGATCACCTGTCGATCTGTGATCAACGAAAACTATACCTGAAGAATGGGATAGAGATTGACAAGCACAAAAGCTATATCTCATATCTATTAATTAATCTACGCTCATTGATGAGACGGCGACATAGAGAGAAGAAAGTATACCCTTTGACACCCCCCTTCTCACTTAAAAGTAAAGAAGAGATACAAAGGAATCAAAATTTAGTGGGATTGAGGATGGAATCGAATAGCGAATGCACTTGCGGTTAAGACAGGTCCTGCATCTCCTACCTAATGCAATTGACCGACCCGCCATCTCTTTCCTTCAATAATGCCTTCGCTTCACTTCAAGACGTTATTTACCAATAAGAATTGGAAAAACTACCTTTTTGAATGGAAGAAGGCGAAGGGGTTTTCGAGCGCTGCGGTAATGAGCCGTAAGAAAGATGAGCAGAGCATTCCTTCCGCCGGCCTTGTTAGGAGTAGGGGAGCGTGGTGAGATAGATAGACGTTCAATCCTGCAGCAGCTAGTTGCTCGGCCTTAGTCTTGGGCTGATCTCACACTTCAATCAACCCCTTCGTACTTCGATCCAATCAATCGATCGATCAAGAGGCTAATCTCTTTTTTTTGTTTGGGCCGGTAGCTAAAAGAAAGTCCTCGCTTTCTCTTGAACAAGGGGCATAGCATTAGCTTCAATTGAACAAGCTCAACCTTGAAAAATAAAGGTGGCGAAGAACCGTTGAACGCTTCAACTCGGCCACTGAAGAAGGCGAAGGCTGGGCGAGAGACTAGGCCAACTTACTGCTTACTGCCATGCCATGGTTGAAGCTTTAGGCTCCATAGACGGAATTATGTATTAGGTATTAGGGAGGAGAGGACACCACTCAGCACCTAAGGTGGGGTTCAATGCCTAACAAAAACGGCCAAAAGATAAATAAAGAGAGAAAAAGAGATGTATGGCTGAGGGGAGGAGAGAAAGAACGCATGCATGGAGATTCGAGATGAAAGGACATCGTTGGCTAAGGAAGAATTCAAGGAAGTCCATTACTGAGAGAAATGGTGATTTCGTCTTGCTTGCTGGGAGAGAGGAAGCTTCCGGACCACCTTTTCCAGCCAGATAGCGAGCGATCACTCAGCAATGAACACTAACTGAAAGCGGCCGGGAATGAGTACCTATCCCTTACGGGAATCGAACCCGTGTCTTCGACATGAAAAGACGATGTCCTAACCACTGGACGAAAGGGACCAAAAAGCCATTCTTCATATACCTCAGCTCCGAGAATAGAAGTGGTTCGTTTTGTTTCTATACGCAATTCAAGATTTCGTTTGTGTTCATGTTGGCGATTTCTGAACACTTTTAAAAACTTTTATAGATTCGACCTATGCCCTGAGTGAGGTATAAAGGTTGAAACCCGTTAGCAAGGCTAGGCAACTTCTCGCTACTGTTCTTGTTCGAAAATGCCCTCTTGTTCTTGCTGCTTGGGTCTCCACCGGTTGGCTAGACACAGGCTCTTAGGCAGCTATTGACTCAGCTGAGGCACTGACTTTCGGACAAGAAGAAAATGGCCAACTCGGAATAGAAATAGCCCCATTTCTTTATATTTGGCCCTAGTCAGTTGCACATGAATAGGCTCTTAGATCAAAACCCAATAGCCATGTCATATTCCTCGGGAATTGCCTTTCCTTAAGAAAGGAAGAACTAAAAGCAGCCTTCTCACTACTGAATTAAGTAAGTTTTATCTCGAATAGCATACGTACCACACCAAGACCACCGGGCTGCTTTCCTTGCGATTTGCAGCTTCCGCTCCCCTCTTTGCTTGACTTGGACTAGCTTCCTAGCTTGTTTCAACACTGCTTTTCACCCTTGCTTTCAAGAGGTCTTGTTTAATCCACAGCTTACGTAGCAAGACTTGATTCAGATATACCCCCTTTTTAAGGGGAGAGTCGTTTCAAGGTATTATGGTATTATATGGTGATCAATACAAGAGATTGACCACTATACCTATTGGAAAGAGCGCTTATTCGAGAACAGCCTACTTTCTTACTGATGGCATGGCCCTTTCCTTGAGCTTGATATAGAAGAAAAGACTGAGAAAGTATGGGATGAGAGACCGACCGTAGCAGCAGAAAGAGCTCTCTTTGGAAAGACTGTTTGTTATAGGGCGTGGCGTTAGCAGCACCTGAGAGACAGAAGAGTGCCAACTCTGGTTAGATGGTTGTAGAGGACAGCATTCCCGGGGCTAAAAGCCCAAAGACAGGTTCCAAGATTCCAACTGCTTTGTCGCGATGGATCGGTTCTTCTATTACCACCATTGGGGCACTATGTTAACGACCTACGGCCGGATCTAACTATATGCTTCACGCACGCAATTCCGAAGTGGCCGATCTCCGCATAGTCAAAAGGCTGACTCACACGCTTCCTCTCTTTGAGATGAAGCTTATCGATCTCGTTTGAAAAAAGAACTTCGCCTTACCGAGTTGATAACATCTACACCGGAAACAAGAACTCTACCAACGCTTATTGCCAACAGTTCCTACGTTCACAGCTCTTATTTTTCCAACAGATAGGCCACCGGGATGACAGCCCTAGCCCTGAGAACTCTTATGATGAGGAAATTGCTTACACAAGAAACTGTAAGAGCGGATAGGCAAAATAGGGCTATAAGTAGGCCGTTTGCTATTGCTAGTTGGGCTGCTCGCCTTTATACGGTTTGGCTTCGCTATCGCTCCTATGTAGTGGTCGACCTAAAAAGTGGTATTCCTGCCATACCAGAATGCCTATTATCTATTGCTAGAAGCTTCGCCAGAAGCAAGCAAGATGAGGGTGCTCTGCTTCGTAGACAAGGCTCGTTCCGTACTTGACTTACGAGCTCGTGTAGTACTCGCCCCTATCTCTAAAGGGGCTTATGCACTCCACTCGCTGTCTACTAAACGAGCGTTGGAGCGAGCGAGCGAAGCCTTCAATTTAGTGGCTTCCCCCTCACCCTACTCTTTTCTTTTCGCTTAAGCTCCCCCGGTTTGGGGGATTAATTGATTGGATACCCGAGAACCATAATCTTTCCTAGAAACAGCTTCTACGACGATAGGCATAAAGGCATGATTAGTTCCACAAATCTCACTGCACTGACCATAGTAAACTCCTTCTCGTTGTACCGAAATAGAGGTCTGATTTAAACGACCAGGTACAGCATCACATTTTACACCTAAGGAAGGTACAGCCCAACTATGAGGTACATCAGCAGGTGTTACAATAATACGTAAATGAGTTTTTTCTGGTACAACCACTCTATTGTCCACTTCTAATAAACGTGATTGACCCAATTCTGGATCATCTTCTGGAATCGTATAACTGTCAAAAGTGAGTGACTGTTCATCGGAACTGTTATAGTCCGAATACTCATAAGTCCAATACCATTGATGTCCAATAGCTTTGATAGTAATGGCTGGATCTACTACTACCTCGTCCATTGAATATAAGAGAGCAAATGATGGTATAGCAATGAACATCAGGATGATACTAGGAAATATGGTCCACAGAATCTCGATAGTAGTTCCATGAACAATCCTTTGCGGGATTGGATTTTTTTTATAGTGGAAGTGCCATAAAGCGCGAACCAAGATCCATGATACGAAAACAAAAATAAGAATCAAAAAGAAAAAGATATCGTGATGTAAGTCTATAATTCCTTGCATCATAGGTGTTGCTGCATCTTGAGATCCTAATTGCCATGGTTCTGCTGCATCACAAGGAGCAATTGTGAGGAATAGACATTCTAGAACAATCATTTTCTTTGGTTCATTCTTTGACTGCTCTGCTCCCCCAAAGAAAAAAGAGAGACTTGCTAATTTAGGAAAGGGATTTACCTTGGTTTTTCCAAGGATCGGGATGAAGTGAAGCTCGAACTAAACTTGACTAAACTAAATGAGAAAAGCCCTTTACAGACCAACTCGTGACACCGATTCCACCTAAGTGCCCGACTTGACATACATTGGATAGATGGTTTTGTAGAAAGCAAGAAATGAGATCTTGGGTCAAATCTCAACGAGAAGTCTGACAAGTATGCGCGATCATTGACATGGTTTCGGTCTTCTGCCATGCCTAGAGTGGACTTGATTCTCGGTTCACTAGGAGTTGATTGTCTTCTCTCTGCTCTTATCTTACGATGAATCGAAACCCGTAACTCAACTCTCTCGTCGTTAGGAGCGTGAGATTGGATCCTTCGGAGGGTCTGTCTCCGTTGGAAGGTCTGGCTTTCTTGTTTGTCGTAGGTCTGTGACATTGACCAAAACCACGAACCACATCTGGTGTTTTTTTTTGAATTTCTGTCACAGGATTCTAGGGGCCGATGCGGAAAGAGAATGCTTTGTTGAACGCTTTCACACTACCTATGCATTTCTTGGTCGAAGTTCTTCGGAACAATTGTCCGCTTGTCGATTCGTTGTTCTCTTACGATGCTTCGTGGAACCTGTGGTGGCAGAGCGTGGTAAACAGACAGTTACTGAGCAACCCGAGCATCTCACCTGGACGCTACGTACGAGTTTCGTGATTCGGGATCTCTTGAGCAAAAGTCTTGGGTCAAATCTCCCAACTATGTTTTTGATTTTCTTATGCTTTTCGCCCTATATGAAACGGATTTTATCGAATTGGGGAGCTGGTTGCTACGAATGAGAATCCGGTTCCTAACTTTGTGCAACCTCAATCTCACGTTCATCTCATGCCGATTCTCGAGATTCTTGGGGAAAACTCCCGACGTTATTTGTGTGTGAACCGAGACATTGATTCCAGCTTCTTGTGACAGAACCTGGTAAGCTGACATGTTACTGGACAACCATCATCGAGCACGTTGACTCTACATATGAATTTTTCTTTTTCGTTTTCTTGTTCGATTGTTGAAACGTGGAACAATTCCTCTGCCATCTAATAGCGTAGCGTATAGTAGTCATAAGCAACTCAAAAAGCTCCTTCTTTCTTCCAGCTTTTCCCAGTTTATCAGATAAAAAAACTAAACCAATGAGAATACGAAAGAACTGGAGAAGCAAGAACGAATGCTTCGAGTAACACCTGTTGTCCCTGCCTCTAACACTCGTTACCTAGGCTCTCTTCGTTCCGCAGCGCAGGCAGATTCCTATTGTACGCCAGTATCTCTTTCCGGTTGGTCATCAGGAAAATTCCTCTGAGGTAGGCTCAGAATCCTTCTCACGAAGAGAAGACAAAGACCCAGCAACAACAGAACCCACAGCTCGATTCATAGAAGAAGGGCCCAATTTCGAAGGGTTACTGACCTTAACAGACGAAAGGGGAGGGGCGGAAGAAGATGAGCTCGCCCTTAATGAATAGTCAAGGAGAAGAAGTAAAGGAAAGTTTCAAAGTGGAATTTCCCTAATAAATGGTCTTTGCAGATCGATGAATTTACGTCTGACATAGCTGTGAAAGTTAGCAATCCAATTTTCCCTCGTAAGAGCACATCTGGAATCATACTTTTTACGTTTTATATAGATGCAAAAGTGCATTTTCTCTTCTCGTATCTCAGTAGCTAAGAGTTCTATAGCTGTTGATGAGCTCTGAAGCTAGGAGCTTGAGTTCTTACTTCCGGTTAACAGACAGGCTAATCCGTAGTCCCCTTCATAGGCAGCTAAGGAAGTTAGCCCTTTCCGAGGGGAAACTGCAAATACAGGTGTAGCGGGCAGGGTGTAGCGATAGAGCGGTTTCGTTTACGATTCTATTCAAACAGGCTATTGCGTCTAAGTCAATCCCTCATATCGGCCGGCTGTCTTATGACGGGAGACACAACAAGTAGGTGCGAAGCTAGTTCCCGAGTAAGTAGCTAAAGCAAGAGGGCAATCAAGCAAGCGATTGTAGGTACGCTAAGTTTATATATTATCTTATATAAGATAAGCGGATTGGTGTGGAACTAGATCCTCTGCTAAAGTAAGAGTTGTTGTGTAGCCAAGTTCACCTGCCCAATGCCAATGATACGAAGAGCTAGCTTTGCTACCCTGGGGAGGCCCGATCGATCGATTAGAAAAAAAGAATGGGAAGGAAGTGCTAATCATTGTTACCATGCATGCACGGGGAAGAAGCTCTAGTGGCTTTCAAGGTGAAAGTCGGTTCTTTCAAAGCTAGCTATTTGTAGCCGCCCCATTTAATAGAAGAGGTTTTTTGACCCTTCCTGCGAAGTACTGATGCGAACTCCCACACCCTTAGCCAGTACCAGCGACTAGTCTTCTGGCTACGAGGTATATAGGGCGAGAGCCCGCTAAGGTAACCCTTAAGCCTACCCGTGTTGAGCCTCATGCATGTACTGAACCTAGACATAGCCTGCTAAGGAACCCAGTAAATTGCACTACACTCAGTACGCACTTATTTCCGGGACCGCTTGATTCAGCATACAGCAGTGCAACATCGGACATTAATCAGAATCAGGAAGCATACAGCAGCAAGCACACATCTTTGCAGTCTTTCTAAACCTTAAACTATTAAACCGGTGTCAGCCTTTAGGGTACATCCTACCCTAATCTTGAGTGTTGAACCATAGGTTCGGCACAAGAGGAATCCTTCTTAGACTCGGTTCGCCGTCAGTTTGCAAACCCCAGGTGGGTGCGAACTACTAGAGGCCCGCCCAGGAGGTTAGTCAGAATAGAGGACCTAGAACGCCTTGGTGAATCAAACCCAGAGATCATGGCCAACAACGCCAGTCACCGAGGCACCAGGAACCCTATCTATGATGGGGACAATGAAGAGTAGTATCCCAAGGTCGGCCTACTACAGCCCCGGCAAATCAGCAACTTTATAACGAGGCAGTCCAAGAGAAAAGGAACGAGGAAAAGAATCGAAGAAGAAGAGAAGAGAAGTGAATCAAAAATTAAGCGTGAACAGTAAACTAAAAAAGAGATGTTAGAAGGGGCTAAATTAATAGGTGCGGGAGCTGCTACAATTGCTTTAGCAGGAGCTGCTGTCGGTATTGGAAACGTCTTCAGTTCTTTGATCCATTCCGTGGCGCGCAATCCATCATTGGCTAAACAATTATTTGGTTATGCCATTTTGGGCTTTGCTCTTACCGAGGCAATTGCCTTGTTCGCATTAATGATGGCCTTTTTGATCTCATTCGTATTCTGATCGAAGAAAGAAGATTAAAATTGGACTGATCTTTAGATCGCTTTCATTCGCCTGGGCTTGGCTTTCATGCATTAGTTTTGGCTAGACTAGAGAGGACTCGAAGTTAGCGCAGTGAAAGAGAGAGTCAATCTTTCGCGCGGTGAAAGGAAGGACTGACTCATGGCGAGTCATCTTGGTTGCTTCCGTGAGAAATGGTACTTTGCCAATGACTGAGGAAGGTCGTCCGCTATGTCTTACCGATTCCCCGAAAATGCCCATTAAATTAATATTATATTAATAATAATTAAATAATAATAATAATAAAGTTACCCCTTGGAGTCTTGCGTGTGGGTGGACAAATTAAATCATCGTAAGGCGTAAGGGGGAGGCCTTGGTCAATCAAAGTGAGTTGATTTTCCAAGGTAGGGGGAGTCGGGAGGTGGGCCCCCCCTGAGCTGATTTTTTCCCGCTTTACTTTAGAGGCAGAAGCTAAGAATAAAGAAAGGGAGCAAGGAATGAAACAAGCGGACGATACACGAGGACGAGATTGGATGGGAGAGCTCTGGGTTCTATTAAATGAATCTCATTTAGTAGGTTATAGGTCATTTTTTTCGTATTATATAAGCATTTCGGATTGGAAACTAATCGTCATACTGGTTGGCCCCGGGCGGAGAGGCTTTTCTCTTTCTAGAGGATTTCGTAACAAAGGGCTCCTGAGTGCTAGCCGCCCTCTCGGGCTACACTTATACAGCCAGGCTAAACATACTGTGATTCGCCTAGCTGGGTGATACCTTTTGGAATAGATCCCACCCAGACTTACTAGAATGCCACTTATTTCCTTTAAGGGGTGAGCTAGGCCTTACAACACACAGTGTTGACCGCTCCTCAATTCTTACTTTCGACGGGAACAAGGAACGGTTGCAGCGATCACACCAAGGTCTTCCGTCGGATAGGGGCAGGCATTTTTAAGGGGCTTTACTATCTGCTCTTTCGCCTTCTCTCTGATAGACATGCAAGCTTCTTCGTCTTCAGAATCCTTGCAGTATCTTCCCCCTACTCACCGATGCTATTTCCTATAGCTAGCTGAGACAGATATCCGATACCTGATGGAGCGAGCTAACCTATCAGCTAGGCAGTCCAGTTCTTGCTGGTATTGGCCCTTTCTTCGGAGATGGGATGAGGAACTGGAGCGGGTAGGGCTTCCTTTCCAAAACAGGTCTCTGTCTTCGAGATGAGACTGGGCAGGCGCATTTGGCATCTCCTAGCAGCGGGAATGACTCCTCAATTTGGGCATCCACTCAAATTCAAGCCGTGGCAGCTATTCCAACTAATCCCTACTTTTTGTGGTCTCTCCTACGATAACTAGAAAGAGCTACTTCTTCGAGCTGGGTGGGGGTCGAGCCCCTTCCTATATATATGTCTGGAAGACAATCCCCACCACTTCAGTCAAGGCTCTGAAAGAGATCTCTGTTCCCGATTCAGTTTTAGTCATGGTAGAAACCATAGATGAGAAAAGCAGCGAGCACGATTTCTTATTAGAGTTGCTTACTTGGAGATGGTGAATCAGGACTTCGATCCGAAGCTGGACGGAGTGAGCCCTTAACGTATTCAAAGAGAGCGATCGGCCAGTCAAGTTGGAAGATTGTCTATGAATAGGGAAGATGAGCTTGCTTCACTGATATCCTCGCTTATGAGATGGAGGTTCCGTTTGATAGAAAAGGAATTTGAATTGGATACTAACTGAATCTTTCCTGAGTGAATGACTGGTTGGGTCTTTTATGCCCTAATCTTTTAGTTGACTGGGTTGAGTACGTGTTGAAGGGGCAAGTTGGTGTACCGAGGTAGATGGGACGAGAGCCTTGAAAGCCCCTTTTAGCTTAACCCTTACTACAATCGAGACTAGGAAGTTAGATCCGCTCGAAAGTCATTCTCCAACAGGTTTTTCTAAAGGGTGTTGAACAGTACGAGTTCCCGTATAAACAACCATAGCCTGAGAATGCGACTCAGTAGAAGCCGCAGTAGAGCATACAGGAGGGGAATGAACATCTCGCACGTCAGAGACACCTCCGTCGACCTCTAGTGCTTGATAACCACTATTGGCCAAGTGACTGTTGAGCCATAGACAAATAAGGTGGCTGCTGGCGTTGGTGTTGGGAGATCCGCTCTTGCAAATGAATTAACATAAGTAAAGAAGTGCCTGTTCTTTGATCGAGGCGAATGTCGAGGAAGGTAAGACAGTAGAAGTGGAGTAAACGAAGACGGTTGCAGTTGTGGCAACGGAAGCTGGTGGCTATGCGAGACATATATCGTATCGCTTTAAGTTGGCAAAGTTGCCAAGGCAGCGATCCACACAAACTCAATTCATTCGATTTGGCCCCTCCGCTCGCTTCACAGCCGGGGAAACTACTTTTATTACACGGTTGGGTAATTAGATTAGATGGTGGTTGGTTGGGTGGGGAAAGAAAGACAGAAGACGGCGGATATGATACTGTACTCCAGTACAAATACAGATTCTCAGGAAGGGTACAAAAAATAACAGAAAGTTACCGGGTTATTCAAACACAATTCTATTGATAAAATTGCATCCCCATATAATGGGAAAAGTGTTAAATGAGATTTTCTTTCTGAAAGGGCAGTTGAAAGTTCACGAATTTCATCTGCCTTAGTGGCAAAACGTATAGATTCTTAAGCGAGAGGTGCCGGGGGACTTACTCCTTATGAATGAAACCCCTTGCTCTGTGCCTTCTTTTCCGGTACCGGTAGCGAAGAGTACTCTAACTATTGGAATCTCTTATCGGATCCGTTAGCGGGTAGTCAACTTGGCAGGGAGAATAATACCTTTGGCAGGTCAGGTGCCCACCTATGGTGCTGGACAAGGAAGCAAGCAACCTGGCTGCGGGTTATGTAATAGAAGAAAGAAAGCATTTCCCGAACACTTTAGGAAGAGTTCGAATTCCAGCAACTACGAACATAAAAGAGTCTCGGTCGGTCGCCTTCTGGGAATTGCCTAGCTCAGCTACGAAGATTTACCACCACCTTTCATAAGGCCCTTTATATAATAGATATAATATCAGGCAAAAGAAAGAGTGAAACTCCGAGACTAGAGCATCATCAGAAGGATCCTCGAACGTAGGGATCACAACCTCAACTGAATAAAGATTGGTAGAAGGTTGACTCCTGCTCATTGGAAACCTTGACTCTTCAATAGATTCAAGGATCGAAGGGAATAAGCACTAAACTAAGCATAAAGAGGTAATCCACCGGGGGTTGAAGCAACACACGGACCAGTCATTGCTCAAGTCATTAGATACCCGGAAACAGCACCAATGGCTGCTGTCAAGAGAAGAGGGTCTAAGCGAATCAAGACTCACCCACATGAGGGTTTCTCCCCCATAGGAAAACCTTAAGACGCGAAGTGAGATGGGACTGACTTAGTACAGCCTTCCACTAGGAATCGCTTAGCAAACTCACAAGCACAAGCTCCACTGGCCGAGATGAGGGTGGTCAAGCTTTTGACTCGCCTCGCACCGGAAAGCAAGCAACAACTAAGGGAATAGGGAGCTTCGGGTGATTAGCAAAAGGGTTCCAAACCTTGAGTCGACGGAACTTTAAGCGGTGAATGCGCCAGTTCATAGATGATGGGGCAGAATGAAATGGAACAGAAGCTGGTGAACTATCTATCACATTCGAAGTGGACTTGCTTTCAGAACAGAATCTCCGAGACCAGATGTATGCTTCCTTGATTGGGACATCATTGGTAGGGAATGAAGCCTTTCCTTGGGAAGATAAGGACTGGTGCATACTCTAAGCATGCCTGTATAAAGAGGATATAGCGCTTACCTGATAATGATAATAGCGCTTAAACACCTGATAAAAGAGCTCATACAGCGCTTCCTTGTATCAATCCCGGCTTAGCTATTCAACTCAGTCGGGTAACACGAACATTTGTCAAAACAAGAAAGAACGGTGAATCTTGCTTCATCGGCTTGCCGCTTAGGAAGTCTTCTATTTGGCGAGTCCATTGGCTTCGTGTTCAGTGTACGCCCTTTCCTTCACTTCAGAGGGTGAGGCTGACAGCTGAGAACGGGGCGCTCGTGTGGCCCATTCGAGTAAGGAGCGATCTCGGTCGTCGCCAAAAAAGAAGAGAAGAAAGAGAGCTTTTGCAACATCTTTTCTTCTGCTTTGCCACAGCCAAATTGATGCAAAAGGCGAGGCGATCTTCGGGTTCGGGTGGTTAGAAGTCTCCCCGACGTACTGGTTATAACATTTGAATTTTTCTTTTTCGTTTTTTATATTATGGATTCCGCATTAGTACAACTGTTATCTGAGATATCAAGAGATATCTTAACGGCTATGGGGGTTGGATACATCCCCCTGGTTGTTTTTATTATTGTCAAAGCCTCTCGGCTTCGCAATTTGACTGAAGACAACATTACAGAACGGGTGGGAGACCTTTGTGTGGATTGTGTTAAAACTGAAATACAAATCAAAATCAAAGAGTTACTACATCTATATGGGCAAGAAACGCCCACCTTTGTTTTGCCCGACATGCGACGGCTCCACGAGTTCTCTAACCTTCTTCATGAAGATTCGGAGGTATTTGAAACGCTCTTATTCTGTTTGCAAAATTTGACTGAGTTGGGAATTCACAGTCCAGAATTCCAAACCATTCTTTTGTACTTGGGACAGTTTTGACTTTTCCATGCTCGTTCCATTGGATGGATGCAGTGTCAGATTTGAGATTCCGTAACTAACTCAGTGCCTAACAAGAGTTTGTCTTGGAAGAAGAAAATGAAATACGAACAACCGCGCTGGTCGTAATAGATCGACTTTCATGCTGGAGCAAGAACTAGCATGAAAGTTCCATTTCAGGGAAGGACGACGTACTATGATACTTTCTGTTTTGTCGAGTCCTGCTTTGGTCTCTGGTTTGATGGTTGTACGTGCTAAAAATCCGGTACATTCCGTTTTGTTTCCCATCCCAGTCTTTCGCAATACTTCCGGTTTACTTCTTTTCTTAGGTCTCGACTTTTTTGCTATGATCTTCCCAGTAGTTCATATAGGAGCTATAGCCGTTTCATTCCTATTCGTTGTTATGATGTTCAATATTCAAATAGCGGAGATTCACGAAGAAGTATTGCGCTATTTACCAGTGAGTGGTATTATTGGACTGATCTTTTGGTGGGAAATGTTCTTCATTTTAGATAATGAAAGCATTCCATTACTACCAACCAAAAGAAATACGACCTCTCTGAGATATACGGTTTATGCCGAAAAGGTACGAAGTTGGACTAATTTGGAAACATTGGGAAATTTACTTTATACCTACTATTTCGTCTGGTTTTTGGTTCCTAGTCTTATTTTATTAGTAGCCATGATTGGGGCTATAGTACTAACTATGCATAGGACTACTAAGGTGAAAAGACAGGATGTATTCCGACGAAATGCTATTGATTCTAGGAGGACTATAATGAGGAGGACGACAGACCCACTCACGATCGACTAAAGAAAAGGAAAGTCGCTTGATATTGGTTCAAATCCAATTCGTGAGATGGCCAGTGATCTTTAGCTGGTCATGGCCATAATGTGCTGTTTTTTTTTCCTCGGACTCATTGGAACCTTCTTTTTCCTCGCAAAAATGGTTCCTGTAAAGCAAACTAAGAGCGGGGAAGGAACTAGGGCGGGCATAAGCTCACCAATTAGGATGCGTGATTGACGCATCTTTTTTTTTCAAATGATCAGGGCTTTTCCTTTTTGGCTGGGAGGGTAACCACTAGAGAAGGGCACCTGCTCTCCAATTTCTATTCTTTGTTATCTGTTCCAAAGGCGAGAGTCATTCTTTCGATTCAGTAGAGCGATAATAAAAATTATATGAGTATACCGGGGCCATTCTTCTAAGAAATAATAAAAGTAGGGCAATAGTTGACTCTTCACACTTACCCCATCTCAGCTTTCATTGAAAATCTCGTCAATAAAATGATCAAAAACCACCTTCACAACCTTCTCCCTTCCTTTTGGTGTTTAGGATGTTCAGTTGATATAAGAAGAGAAGGGAAAGGGCAGAATAAGAACCATCGGATGCAGTCTTCCGCTCCCGGCCAAGCAAACAAATCTTCCTTACCAAGCGAAGCCCCCAAGCCAGGAATAGAAAGAAGGTCCGCTCAGAATAGGGCTTTTGTAACGTAATCGAATATGCGGAAGACTTTGAATTAGACGATGGTCCTAAAGCCGGGTCCTTTTCCTCTTCTTTTTGTCGAAAAAAGCCTGTAGCACTGGACTTGCTTAGCTTCTAAAAGCTATGAGGTTAGGATTGAGACTAAGATCCCCAGTCTCAGGGAAAGAGGAAGTGCTTCTGCTCCCATTAATGTTTTACCTTCTAACATGAAAGATGGAATTAGTCCAATCGCAATGATTGTAGCTATGGTTGCTTCCTGCTTTATGCTTATCTAGTATGCTTCTTTCTTGCTGGGTAGCTAGTTCAGGTGCGGAATAGGAGCTAAAGGTTCAGTACTAATAGTTGTATATGGCTGCTAAGGGTTGATTACAAGGAGTTGGTACTTGTTCTTTAGTTAAGGTAGTCCTTCTTTAGGTTAGAGAGAAAGGGCTCAAGCAGCCTATCTCGGTGTGCTTCTTCTTTGCTGGCTTGATCAACTGTAGCTAGGCAGGGAAGAAAGACTGCGAATGAGGATCAAAAGATAAAGCACGGAGAGGAGGAACCAGCTCTTTGAGAGGCAATCAATCCGGGAATGCAGTATCGGAGTTTAGAACTACTCGACAAAGACGGCATCGAATATAGGAATGCGGTATGATTAGCGAAGTTCAATAGGTCTTCGAATCTGATAAGATTGACTTCGGAAAGTGGGGAAGCTACTAGACCAAGAATGGTTGCAAGGGTATCTATTTCTTCACTAGATGAAACTCCATCAAATGCCGGGTTCTATATCATCTCGTTATGCCTAGCCTTTAGGCTTTTAAAGGTGCGCAGCTACTCGACCGAAGAAGCTATTCACAAGCCGGGAAAGGAACTCGTCCTCTCTTTTCAAAGGGGTGGTCAAGTGGGAGAGGACTCGAGCTTAGGTGTAGGCGTATCGGGCGAGTTGAGGAGTTCTTAGCTTTCTAATTCATAGATTGCCCGAGAGGAAGTCTAAGGTCTCAGCTTCAAGTGGACAGCTTTCTTCCTTTTCGAGGTGTATTCAGTGAGCATCATCGGA